TAGTTGCATTGACAATTATCTTCAGTCTCAAATCTTTATTGAGACTTACATTGTAAGTGGTAGTGACAATTACAGTAACAGTTACATTTATAGTTCCATTTGTGGTGAGATTGAGGTTTCCGGTATAAGAACCAGCACGAATGGTAGTGATTTAACTATAAGAGAAAGTTCTAATGATCTGGATGTAACTCAAAAATACAGGCATTTGTGGGTTCAATGTGAAAATTGTTATGGATTAAATTATAAGAAATTTTTTAAATCAAAAATGAATCTTTGTGAACAATGTGGATATCATTTGAAAATGAGTAGTTCAGATAGAATCGAACTTTTGATCGATCCGGGTACTTGGGATCCTATGGATGAAGACATGGTTTCTCTGGATCCCATTGAATTTCATTCGGAGGAGGAGCCTTATAAAGATCGTATCGATTCTTATCAAAGAAAGACAGGATTAACTGAGGCCGTTCAAACAGGCATAGGCCAACTAAATAGTATTCCCGTAGCAATCGGGGTTATGGATTTTCAGTTTATGGGGGGTAGTATGGGATCCGTGGTCGGGGAGAAAATCACCCGTTTGATTGAGTACGCTACTAAAAAATTTCTACCTCTTATTATAGTATGTGCTTCCGGGGGGGCACGCATGCAAGAAGGAAGTTTGAGCTTGATGCAAATGGCTAAAATATCTTCTGCTTTATATGATTATCAATCAAATAAAAAGTTATTCTATGTGCCAATCCTTACATCTCCTACTACAGGTGGGGTGACTGCTAGTTTTGGTATGTTGGGGGATATCATTATTGCCGAACCCAATGCCTACATTGCATTTGCGGGTAAAAGAGTAATTGAACAAACATTGAATAAAACAGTACCTGAAGGTTCACAAGCGGCTGAATATTTATTCCAGAAGGGCTTATTCGATCTAATCGTACCACGTAATCCTTTAAAAAGCGTTCTGAGTGAGTTATTTCAGCTCCACGCTTTCTTTCCTTTGAATCAAAATTCAATTAAAGAGCATTAAGTTCCATTTTTTTATTTGTAGCAAACAAGTAGTTAGTTTATCGGAATCCAAGTAAAAATAAGACGAACGGGGTTTCTTTGTTGACATAAGATCTAATTGTAGAAAGAATCAAAAGTTAAAGTTGCGGATAACTCTTTTTTTCTATATTTCTATTCCTGATTACTAATTAAGAAGCCTCAGATAAAAGAGTGAATTCTTCTTTTCGTGAAATTAGGAAAATAAAAAAAAAATTTCCTCTTCCCGTCTTACGTCCGTATATATAATTCCAATATAGAAAATGAAAATATAGATATAGAGTTTTTCTCTTTCTATATCTCCCGCGAATCCCATTTTGATTAAGAATCCCTTTTGGGTCGGATTCTAACGAATCTTTCGATAATTTGTAAGAAACTTTTTCTTTATTAATTTATTAGAAGACAAGAGCAAAAGACGAAGAAAAAAAAGAATATAATAATAAAGGCGATTATCATATATATCTTTTACATATCTTTCATATAGAAAGATGAATAAGTCCATTATATACTCACTTAGATATATACTTAGATCTATACTAATTAAAATTCGAATTTCATAAATTTATAATAATTACAATTATTAATTATTATAAGATATCTTTATAAATAAAAATAACAGGTACAAATAGTAAATCGAGGTATCCATTCTATGACAACTTTCGACTTTCCCTCTGTGTTGGTGCCTTTAGTAGGCCTAGTATTTCCGGCAATGGCAATGGCTTCTTTATCTCTTCATGTTCAAAAGAATAAGACTGTTTAGATCTGATGGGCCCAACTCTCATCCATTTTTTTTTTTCAAAACTTAGACTTGTATCATAACACAGATTTTTATTTAGTTGAATATGGTATAACATGCGGTTTTCGCCGAACATAAAGGAGAGGCTCTTATGCTTATGCCTGTAGAAAGATGATATATGGGTAAAGGAATTCTATCTATTTGAAAATATATCAGGATCGACGGATGGCTGAAATGTAAAGTCGGTGTATCTATATGTATATCGATGGGATCATACGAAGGGTATGTTATTATTTTAAATCTAACCAATTTGCTGAATTACTCTTAAAGGTTCACAGCAAACTAGTACTAGTTGATGAGAGTTACTTCGGAAACAAAAAGAGTAAAGTCTGGGGTATTTTCTTAATTCCAATAAAACGAAACCGGATCAAGTATGAGTTGTCGATCAGAACATATATGGATAGAACCTATAACGGGGTCTCGAAAAACAAGTAATTTCTGCTGGGCCGTTATCCTTTTTTTAGGGTCATTAGGATTCTTATTGGTTGGAACTTCAAGTTATCTTGGTAGAAACTTGATATCTTTATTTCCGTCTCAGCAAATCCTTTTTTTTCCACAGGGGATCGTGATGTCTTTCTATGGAATCGCGGGTCTCTTTATTAGCTCCTATTTGTGGTGCACACTTTCGTTGAATGTAGGGGGTGGTTATGATCGATTTGATAGAAAAGAAGG